TTGTCCATTTCTTCAAAGACAAAACTTCAACAATCATTTAACCAAAATCAAGGAACTGTTCGTACGTTGTTGGATAAAAATAAGGAATGCCTGTTTTTTTTAATTTTGTCATCATCCAATTGTTTTCGAATGGGTCCCTTCACAATCAACGGTGTAAAATATCACAAGAAATCCATTAAAAAAGATCGCCCAATTCCAATTAAGAACTCATTGGGTCCTTTAGGAACAGTCCTTCAATTTGCGAATTATTTTTTTTTTTACCATTTAATAACTCATAATCAGATATTGGTAAATATTTATTTACAATTTTACAATTTAAAACAAACCTTTCAATCACAAGTCCTTAAATGTCAATATTATTTAATAGATGAAAAGGGAAGAATTTATAACCCCGATTTTTGTAGTACCATCATTTTGAATCCATTCAATTTGCATTGGTATTTTCTTCATTACCTGTTTTGTGACGAGACATCTACAAAAATGTGTCTTGGGCAATTTATTTGTGAAAATGTATGTATAATCAAAAATGGACTGCACTTAAAATCGGGTCAAGTTCTAATTGTTCAGTTTGATTCTGTAGTAATAAGATCGGCTAAGCCCCGTTTGGCTACCCCAGGAGCAACTGTTCATGGTCATTATGGGAAACTCATTTATGAAGGGGATACTTTAGTTACATTTATATATGAAAAATCGCGGTCTGGGGATATAACGCAAGGTCTGCCAAAAGTGGAACAAGTCTTAGAAGTTCGTTCGGTTGATTCAATATCAATGAATCTAGAAAATAGGATTAATGTTTGGAACGAGCGTATAAAAAAAAGTCTTGGAATTCCGTGGGGATTCTTAGTTGGAGCTGAGCTAACTATAGCGCAAAGTCGTATCTCTTTGGTTAATAAGATCCAAAAGGTTTATCGATCCCAAGGGGTGCAGATCCATAATAGGCATATCGAAATTATTGTACGGCAAATAACATCCAAAGCCTTAGTTTCAGAGGATGGAATGTCTAATGTTTTTTTGCCCGGAGAACTTATTGGATTGTTTCGAGCAGAACGGGTGGGGCGCGCTTTGGAAGAAGCGATCTGTTACCGAACTTTCTTATTGGGAATAACGAGAGCATCTCTGAATACTCAAAGCTTTATATCCGAAGCAAGTTTTCAAGAAACTGCTCGAGTTTTAGCAAAAGCTGCTCTTCGAGGCCGTATTGATTGGTTGAAAGGACTAAAAGAAAACGTTGTTCTGGGGGGGATGATACCCGTCGGTACTGGATTCAAGGGATTCGTCCACCGTTCAAACCAACATAAGAGCATTAGCATTCCCTTGAAAATAAAAAACAAGAATCTATTCGAAGGAGATATTTTGTTTTACCACAGAGAATTTTTGGATTCTTGTTTTTCAAAGAATTTAGGTCATAGATCAAAACAACAATGATTTTTGGGATTTAACATAAGAGATTTTTTATTTATCTTTGTTATTTAATTAATTGAATAAACTAATGTAATAAAAAAAATATATAACGAATAGAAAAGAATTTATGGTTTGATTTGGCCATCAATTGTCAATCCACGTTAAAAAAGAAGGTTCCGTTGGAACAATTATTTATTTCAGGATACCTCATCTCTTTATAAAAAAAAAGAGTTCGAAGTGTGTGTGGAGAAATGACAAGAAGATATTGGAACATAAATTTGGAAGAGATGATGGAGGCGGGAGTTCATTTTGGTCACGGTACTCGAAAATGGAATCCTCGAATGTCACCTTATATCTCTGCAAAATGCAAGGGTATTCATATTATAAATCTTACCAGAACTGCTCGTTTTTTATCAGAGGCTTGTGATTTAGTTTTTGAGGCAGCAAGTCGAGGAAAAAGATTTTTAATTGTTGGGACAAAAAATAAAGCAGCTGACTCAGTAGCATGGGCTGCAATAAGAGCTCGATGTCATTATGTTAATAAAAAGTGGCTTGGCGGTATGTTAACGAATTGGTCCACTACAGAAACAAGACTTCATAAATTTAGGGACTTAAGAATGGAACAAAAGGCGGGGAGACTCGCCCGTCTCCCGAAGAGAGATGCCGCGGTGTTGAAGAGACAATTATCTCACTTGCAAACATATCTGGGCGGGATTAAATATATGACAGAGTTACCTGATATTGTAATCATCGTTGATCAACAAGAAGAATATACGGCCCTTCGAGAATGTATTACTTTGGGAATTCCAGCAATTTGTTTAATCGATACAAATTGTGACCCGGACCTCGCCGATATTTCGATTCCGGTAAACGATGATGCTATATCCTCAATCCGATTAATTCTTACCAAGCTAGTATTTGCTATTTGTGAAGGTCGTTCTAGCTATGTAAGAAATCCCTGATTTTTTTATGAAATCCACAAAAAAATTCCCCAAATTTAAACTAGAATTGGTTACTATTAACCTGAATATCAAACTCAAAAACAATTAAAACAATTAAAGGACTGGGGATATTATGTTATTAATAGGTATCCTAAACAAAATAAATTAAATAAAACTAAAGTAGACAAGTCGAGAAAGAGATGGTTGAATCAAAATAATTTTTTTTAGTTACATTTATGTCAGAGGACAATATGAATATTCTATCATATTCAACCAACACACTAAAGGGGTTCTATAATATGTCTGGTGTGGAAGTAGGTCAACATTTTTTTTGGCAAATAGGAGGTTTCCAAATCCATGGCCAGGTACTTATAACTTCTTGGGTTGTAATTGCGATCTTACTAGGGTCAGCTGCTATAGCTGTTCGGAATCCACAAACCATTCCGACAGGTGGTCAGAATTTCTTTGAATATGTCCTCGAATTCATTCGAGACGTGAGCAAAACTCAAATTGGAGAAGAATATCGCCCTTGGGTTCCTTTTATTGGAACTATGTTTCTATTTATTTTTGTTTCTAATTGGTCAGGGGCCCTTTTGCCTTGGAAAATCATACAGTTACCTCACGGGGAGTTAGCCGCACCCACGAACGATATAAATACTACTGTTGCTTTAGCTTTACTCACGTCAGTAGCCTATTTCTATGCGGGTCTTACAAAAAAAGGCTTAGGTTATTTTGGTAAATACATTCAACCAACTCCAATTCTTTTACCCATTAACATTTTAGAAGATTTCACAAAACCTCTATCACTTAGTTTTCGACTTTTTGGAAATATATTAGCGGATGAATTAGTAGTTGTTGTTCTTGTTTCTTTAGTCCCTTTAGTGGTTCCTATACCTGTCATGTTCCTCGGATTATTTACAAGTGGGATTCAGGCTCTTATTTTTGCAACTTTAGCCGCAGCTTATATAGGCGAATCCATGGAGGGTCATCATTGATTAGTCTTAGGAAGAGTCGATTTTTAAGTTTAGATCCAATCGTGTGTCGCTCAAGAAACTCTATTACCATTAGATTCTATCTTGATAGACTCTAATGGTAATAGAAAAAATATATTATGACGAGATGTGTAAAAAAAAGGAGTTGGTTTAGTAGAGAGTGGTTGCGCCAGATACGTGGAATCTAATGATTATAGGTTAATTTTTTTAGATTAGATGTTTCGAAGAATGATTCTAAAATTCCATTGAATTTAAAATACATAAGATACATATAGGCGGTTTACGTTATGTAAGAAACACATGTATATTTGATATTAGATATTGACAAGTTATATATCAACGAATATTTTATTTGCACTACTTGAATTTTGATAGAGCTACCAACCAAGGTCTTTCGGTTTGTTTCATTTATAACCGTGAAAAAAAAAAAAAATAAACAGATAAACTAAAGAAAAAGATCGAAGAAGGCTTAAAAAAAAAGAAATGCAGTAAGTTGAATTGATTCAAAAAAACTTTTCAATTAGTAATTTAAAAAGATGAAGCCTTTACTAATGATTCAAAAATATTAAATGAATTTATTTAATAATTATAATATATATATTATAATTAAAATTCGGTATTTTTTTTTCTACTCTATGAATATTACAATTTTTTAAGTCCTAATTCTTTGGTTGATTGTATCATTAACCATTTCTTTTTTTGTGTGAGGAACTTATCTATCATGAATCCACTGATTTCTGCCGCTTCCGTTATTGCTGCTGGATTGGCTGTAGGGCTTGCTTCTATTGGACCTGGAATTGGTCAAGGTACTGCTGCAGGCCAAGCTGTAGAAGGTATTGCGAGACAGCCCGAGGCCGAGGGAAAAATACGAGGTACTTTATTACTTAGTTTAGCTTTTATGGAAGCTTTAACAATTTATGGATTGGTTGTAGCATTAGCCCTTTTATTTGCAAATCCTTTTGTTTAATCTGAGAAAAGGAAAAAAACATGAGAAATATGTATTTCCTTTATGGTCGTGGACATGCAGGTTGTTTTTTCACATTATATTTAAGTTAATATTTCGTCTTGACAGAATTACTTAATGTATTCAAAAAAAAATCCAAGGGAAGGGCTGATTTGAAGATGAAGAATTAGTGTTACCCCACTCGTTTTCTTCCTTCCTTCCCCTTACTTAGTCCAAAGCAAAACAGAAGTGCTCCAATAAAGGAACTATTTCGCAATTCACAGGAAACCTAGTACCTAATTGTAACTAATTCTATTTTATTTCAATTAATTACAATAAATATAAAAATGAAGTATTCTTGTTATTGGGAATTTCAATTGAAAAACGAAAATTCATGAAATTCATTTTTAACCTATTTTCTATTTAGAAGTAGTAAATAAGTGAAGCAATACAATGATTTTTTTAGTTTATCTATAAAAGGAGATCGTATGAAAAATGTAACCGATTCTTTCGTTTTCTTGGGTCACTGGCCATCTGCCGAGAGTTTCGGGGTTAATACCAATATTTTAGCAACAAATCTAATAAATCTCAGTGTAGTTATTGGTGTATTGATCTTTTTTGGAAAGGGAGTGCGTGCGGGTTGTTTATTTCAAGAATAGGTTGGATTTAACCAGCTGTACCTCTTTTTTGTTTATAACTAGGGACGAAAGGTGCATGATTTCG